GCTCTTCGAGAATGTATCACTTTAGGAATTCCAACGATTTGTTTAATCGATACAAATTGTGACCCGGATTTAGCGGATATTTCCATTCCAGCTAATGATGACGCTATAGCTTCAATCCGATTAATTCTTAACAAATTAGTATTTGCTATTTGTGAGGGTCGTTCTAGCTATATACGAAATTCTTGATTAATAATAAGATAAGTAAATCATTTTTCGAACTCCATCATAGAATAGACTTATAAATTTAAAATTTATTGAATCGGTTACTATATCCTGAATCGTACAAAAAAGATAAAAATAACTGAGGCTATTATGTGATTAGTTGATATTCAAACTATACAATTCAAGCGGGCAAGTCGAAAAAGAGATAGTTGAATCAAAATAATTCCTTTTAAAGTTCGATTTCTTTCAGAGGGTAATATGAATGTTTTATTATGTTCCATCAACACACTAAAAGGGTTATACGATATATCCGGCGTGGAAGTAGGCCAACATCTCTATTGGAAAATAGGAGGTTTCCAAGTTCATGCCCAAGTACTTATTACTTCTTGGGTTGTAATTGCTATCTTATTAGGTTCATCCATTCTAGCTGTTCGTAATCCACAAACAATTCCTACTGACGGTCAGAATTTCTTTGAATATGTCCTTGAATTCATTCGAGACGTGAGCAGAACCCAGATTGGAGAAGAATATGGTCCATGGGTTCCTTTTATTGGAACTATGTTTCTATTTATTTTTGTTTCGAATTGGTCAGGGGCTCTTTTACCTTGGAAAATCATACAGTTACCTCATGGTGAGTTAGCCGCACCCACAAATGATATAAATACTACCGTTGCTTTAGCTTTACTCACGTCAGTAGCCTATTTCTATGCGGGCCTTACCAAAAAGGGATTAGGTTATTTTGGTAAATACATTCAACCAACTCCAATCCTTTTACCTATTAACATCCTAGAAGATTTCACAAAACCCTTATCGCTTAGTTTTCGGCTTTTCGGAAATATATTAGCTGATGAATTAGTAGTTGTTGTTCTTGTTTCTTTAGTACCTTTAGTGGTTCCTATACCTGTCATGTTCCTTGGATTATTTACAAGTGGCATTCAAGCTCTTATTTTTGCAACTTTAGCTGCGGCTTATATAGGAGAATCTATGGAAGGTCATCATTGACTAGTTTTCGACATAGTCTTTTTTTAGCTTAGTCTAAAGACTATGTTTTAGCTTAACCTGACACAATGTAGACGTGTCTCAAGGTAATCCACTTAGGAAGATAAATATATGGAAGATAAATATATATACAAATTATATACAAATTAAGGTATATATAGAAATACGATCTAGAGTAAGTAATAGTAAAAAAACATTAAGATATTAAGATTAAGGAATTGTAGAAAAAAGGAAAGAGATCTAAAAGATCTTTTTCCTAGATAGAATCTCTGTTTGGTCGAAGCCCCCGATAAATTTTTTGTTAATGGATATTTTATTTTCTTTATATTGTTTTGTTCATTCAATTCCAATATTAAATATTAGTATATTGTATATTGTATATTGTATATTAAAGTAGTAATATATTTAGTAGATCTATTAAATAATTAAATATTAGTTTATTGGTATATCTATTAATTATTGGGAAGTATTATTCATAATATAAATAAGAATTCTTATGGTATCTGTTTACGACGTGTGATTAAAAAAATGGTATAAATAAATGGTATAAAAAGATGGTATAGAGAATGATTCTCATTTCAGTTGATTTCATTCAATTCACCGATTGAACAAAAAATTTTAATAAATAATAACTTAGATGAACTTAGATCAATCAAATACTGGTATTTGGATTTCTATGCAAGCGTTCGGCTTAACGAATTCGTCATTTAGATGGATTGTACCTATGTGGGATAATGATAAATAAAAAGTAAAGATAAGGGTTTACAAAAAAGGAGATTTATAAAAAAAAGGGGAGTTAGTTAGGGAAGGGGGTAGCGAACTAGGCATATGGAATCTAATCGTTATAAGGCACTCTTCACTCTTTGCGGATGTTTCTACGAATAGTTGGTTTACGTTATGGGGGAAAGGCATGTATATGTGATATTAGATATTAATTAGATATATATGAACTAAAGATATATCTAATTTGCCCTACTATAATGTGAATGTGAATTCATATGGGGATTCTAAAGAAAGTCCTTCTGTTTCGTCTGTAATTTTGAATTTAATATTGAATGAATTTCAATCACGAAAAAGAACAAAGAATTCAAAGAATGATTCGGAAGAAAAGAAAAAAGAAAAAAAAGGAAGAACAAAAGTGGTACGAATTCACAAGATTACGTGGATAGGAACTAAAAAAAAAGATATATCGAAGTAGTTCTCATAATTCCCGAATATTATTATTTCAATTCCGGGTTCTTAGGTACTTTGACTGAATAAATTTTATCGATGGAATAAGTAAGTCATAATTCATTGGTTGATTGTATCATTAACTATTTCTTTATTTTTTTTTGTTTTGGTGCGAGGAATTTATCATGAATCCACTGATTTCTGCCGCTTCCGTTATTGCTGCTGGATTGGCCGTAGGGCTTGCTTCTATTGGACCTGGAGTTGGTCAAGGTACTGCTGCGGGACAAGCTGTAGAAGGGATCGCGAGACAACCAGAGGCAGAGGGAAAAATACGAGGTACTTTATTGCTTAGTCTGGCTTTTATGGAAGCTTTAACAATTTATGGACTCGTTGTGGCATTAGCACTTTTATTTGCGAATCCCTTTGTTTAATCCTACAAATAAGAGTCCATATATATATTTCTTTTTTTATTTCCTTGGATTTGCTGCTCTTGCTTTTTTCGAATTATATTCAGATTTCAATTTCGTTCGGACAACAACCCATGTAAAGGACTTATTGGGGGAAAAGGAATTGGCACACTAATTTGCTTTCTTCCTTTACTTTCTTAGTTCAATGGAACTCTTTTTTAAGAAGTATTGCAACAAAGGAGATATTTCGAAACTCACATAATATAAGACCCGATACCTAATTCTAATCTAATCTAATTAAGTATCATTCTTATTGGAAATTTCCAATTGAAAAGAATAAATAAATAAATTTACATTTATAAATAACTATTCTTTTTTATTCTAGTATTCTAGTTTAGTAGTATTTCGAAAAATAAAATAATAAGAGAAATACTAGAATAAAAAAAAAAATATAGATAATTAGTCTATCTATAAGAATCAGAAAGAGGAGATCATATGAAAAATGTAACCGATCCTTTCCTTTCCTTGGGTTATTGGCCATCCGCCGGAAGTTTCGGGTTTAATACCGATATTTTAGCAACAAATCCAATAAATCTAAGTGTAGTACTTGGTGTATTGATTTTTTTTGGAAAGGGAGTGTGTGCGAGTTGTTTATTTCAAGAATAAGCTGGATCCAACCAACTGCACTTTATTTTTTGGTATAACTAGGAAAAAAAAGTGTACGATTCCGCGAATTACTTCTGAATAAATTAAAAAATCATATTTAAGAACCATAGCATTTCGTGAGTCATTGGTAAATCTACTTTGATTCTCTATCAACCAATAATGTGGGGCTATTAACAGGGTTAAAGCTAAACCTTTTGAAGTCCAGATACAAGCATGGTACTCTTTCTACTACTATGTTAATACAGAAATACAGAAATGTTTTCAAAACAAAGAGTTGGAATTCTTTTTTTCGATATAAAACACTCATGTCGATAAAAAAATGATTTGAACCACCTTTATTTGATTGAAAAAAATTAGAAAAAAAAAAAATAGGTATTTCAACCCCTTTTTTCTCTTTTATCCAATGCTAAATTGATGACCTATGTTATGTATAAAGTAAGAGGAATTCTTTGGATTTAAAGAAAAAACGAAACAACTTTGCTGACAATTATTTGTTTGGTCAGAAGAGTCCTCGGAATATTATTTTCTTGGATTAGTGATCAGTTTCGATATTTTTCTATTTGAATATGAATAGAGGACAGGCTCATTACATTAAAAAAACATTAAAAAAAAGATGGAAATTATCAATTAATTATCAATTATCATAAGTAATTGAGTGTGAGAGCCAAATGAATTGAAAGATTCATGTTTGGTTCGGGAAGGGATCGTGGAAGTTTTGAAATGAATGGAAAGATAATCTACTTTCATTAAGTGATTTATTAGATAATCGAAAACAGAGGATCTTGAAGACTATTCGAAATTCAGAAGAACTACGCGGGGGGGCCCTAGAACAGCTGGAAAACGCCCGGGCCCGCTTACGAAAAGTAGAAAAGGAAGCGGATCAGTTTCGAATGAATGGATATTCTGAGATAGAACGAGAAAAATTGAATTTGATTAATTCAACTTCTAAGACTTTGGAACAATTAGAAAATTACAAAAATGAAACCATTCATTTTGAACAACAAAGAGCGATTAATGAAGTTCGACAGCGGGTTTTCCAACAAGCCTTGCAAGGAGCTCTAGGAACTCTGAATAGTTGCTTGAACAACGAGTTACATTTACGTGCCATCAGTACTAATATTGGCATGTTTGGAACCATGAAAGAAATAACGGATTAGTCCTTCTACTGCAGGCATTATTTTTTTTCTTTTAAACTAAACAAAAAAAAGAATTAAGAGATATTCATGGTAACCATTCGAGCCGATGAAATTAGTAATATTATCCGTGAACGTATTGAACAATATAATAGAGAAGTAAAGATTTTAAATACCGGTACCGTACTTCAAGTAGGCGATGGCATTGCTCGTATTTATGGTCTTGATGAAGTAATGGCAGGTGAATTAGTAGAATTTGAAGAGGGTACGATAGGCATTGCTCTGAATTTGGAATCAAATAATGTCGGTGTTGTATTAATGGGTGACGGTTTGATGATACAAGAGGGAAGTTCCGTAAAAGCAACAGGACGAATTGCTCAGATACCGGTAAGTGAGACTTTTTTGGGTCGTGTTATAAATGCTTTGGCTAAACCTATTGATGGTCGAGGTGAAATTTCATCTT